TACCTTTACTAATTCATAACAAAAAAATCATGTTTATTATATCCAAATTTTGAGGCACCAATAATTTTAGTTCATTATGGGTAGAGACACTATTGCTGACATAATAACCTCCATACGAAATGCTGACATGCATAGAAAAGGGACGGTTCGAATAACATCTACTAACATCACAGAAAACATTGTTAAAATACTTTTACGAGAAGGTTTTATAGAAAACGTCAGAAAACATCGGGAAAACAACAAAGATTTTTTGGTTTTAACCCTACGACATAGAAGGAATAAGAAAGGGCCATATAAAACGACTTTAAATTTAAAACGGGTCAGTCGACCTGGTCTACGAATCTATTCTAATTATCAAAGAATTCCAAAAATTTTGGGTGGAATGGGGATTGTAATTCTTTCTACTTCTCAGGGTATAATGACAGACCGAGAGGCTCGACTAGACGGAATCGGCGGAGAAATTTTGTGTTATATATGGTAATCCTTCTAATATCCGAATTAGATACAAAATTTCCTATTTGTGAAAAAAAAACGAGACAGAACAGGTTATCTAATATCACTCCTCCTCCATTAGTTGATACTTTAAGGGGGTTTTACCTGGAATGAAAGAACAAAAATGGGTTCATGAAGGTTTAATTACTGAATCACTTCCCAATGGTATGTTCCGGGTTCGTTTAGATAATGAAGATCTGATTCTAGGTTATGTTTCAGGAAGGATCCGCCGTAGTTTTATACGGATACTACCAGGAGATAGAGTCAAAATTGAAGTAAGTCGTTATGATTCAACCCGAGGGCGTATAATTTATAGACTCCGCAACAAGGATTCGAACGACTAGGTGGTTTTTAAAACTTCCCCATTACTTTTATGCGGATACAATTCAAAATGAAAAATTTCAAGAAATTTATTTTCTTCAAAGAAATGGATTCGGAATTAAGATAAGGAATTATAAATATGAAAATAAGGGCCTCTGTTCGTAAAATTTGTGAAAAATGTCGACTGATCCGTAGACGGGGACGAATTATAGTAATCTGTTCCAACCCAAGACATAAACAAAGACAAGGATAATCTTTCTAAAAGGAACTCTGACCCGATGGACAAATAAAAAGAAAGGATCTGTTTTAACATGAAATGGATATCTCCATATATCTCTGACTCATAAATATGAGATGATAAAATATGGCAAAACCTATACCAAGAATTGGTTCACGTAGGACTGGACGTATTGGTTCACGTAAGAATACACGTAGACTCCCAAAGGGAGTTATTCATGTTCAAGCAAGTTTCAACAATACCATTGTGACTGTTACAGATGTACGGGGTCGGGTGGTTTCTTGGTCCTCCGCCGGTACTTGTGGATTCAGGGGTACAAGAAGAGGGACACCATTTGCTGCTCAAACAGCAGCAGGAAACGCTATTCGTACAGTAGTTGATCAAGGTATGCAACGAGCAGAAGTAATGATAAAAGGTCCTGGTCTCGGAAGAGATGCAGCATTACGGGCTATTCGCAGAAGTGGTATACTATTAAGTTTCGTACGGGACGTAACCCCTATGCCACATAATGGATGTAGACCTCCTAAAAAAAGACGTGTGTAAAAATAAATATTGAAGAGGTTTCAAGAGAAATAAATGATTCAATGATCTGATCAAATAATATTACTATGGTTCGAGAGAAAGTAACAGTATCTACTCGGACACTAGAGTGGAAGTGTGTTGAATCAAGAGCAGATAGTAAGCGTCTTTATTATGGACGCTTTATTTTGTCTCCACTTATGAAAGGTCAAGCCGATACAATGGGCATTGCGATGCGAAGAGTTTTGCTTGGAGAAATAGAAGGAACATGTATCACACGTGCAAAATCTGAGAAAATACCACATGAATATTCTACCATAGTAGGTATTCAAGAATCCGTACATGAAATTTTAATGAATTTAAAGGAAGTTGTATTGAGAAGTCATATGTATGGAACTCGCAATGCATCTATTTGTGTCAGTGGTCCTGGATATATAACTGCTCAAGACATTATCTCACCACCTTCCGTGGAAATCGTTGATCATACACAGCATATAGCTAGTCTGACTGAACCAATTGATTTGTGTATTGGATTACAAATCCAAAGGAATCGCGGATATGGTATAAAAACACCAAATAACTTTAAAGACGGAAGTTATCCTATAGATGCTGTATTCATGCCTGTTCTAAATGCGAATCATAGTATTCATTCGTATGGTAATGGGAATGAAAAACAAGAGATACTTTTTATCGAAATATGGACAAATGGAAGTTTAACTCCTAATGAAGCACTTCATGAAGCCTCTCGGAATTTGATTAATTTATTTATTCCCTTTCTACATGGGGAAGAAGAAAACTTAAAATTAGAGGACAATCAACACACGGTTACTTTACCCCTTTTTACCTTTCATGATAGATTAGCTAAACTAAGGAAAAACAAAAAAGAAATAGCATTCAAATCCATTTTTATTGACCAATTAGAATTGCCTC